AAACCACTCGTTAATTCAAAAAAAAAACGGATCGAGTATACGCCGGACAGTTTGGTTGGGGCGACCGCCTTCTAAAAAGTAACGAAGGTGTACATAAGGTTAATAATATAATAGTATAAAGTAAAAAAGCCTGACAGTAAGGGGCACACCCGAGCTGACACGGGAAAATACCCCGTGGGTTATAATGACCCGTTAGTTAAGAGTGGGGTTGCTAACGAGCAACGAATAAAAGTTACCATGGGGATAACAGCGTAATATCGTTCGAGAGTTCATATCGACGACGATGTTTGCGACCTCGATGTTGAATTGCGGTATCCTAGAGGTGCAGCCGCTTCTAAGGGTTGGACTGTTCGTCCATTAAAACCGTACATGATTTGAGTTCAGACCGGCGTGAGCCAGGTCGGTTTCTATCTACAATTTGTTTAGGAAACATTAGATATAACTACACTCTAGTACGAAAGGACCGAGTGATAGGTATCCGCTGGTGTACCAATTACCGGGAGTTAGAAACCATATATGGAATCTAAAAAATTATTATGGTTGTTGGGTAGCTATGATATAGATCAATAATCCCTGAATGCATCTCAAGGGAGAAGTAAAATATCATTCTTTGTTTCTATTTATATATATAAAATCGAGTATTAGATTCTATATATGATTAAAGATTGTTTGAGAATAAGACATAGATAGGGTCTATGTGAATAATATTAAGATTTGCTTAAGATTACTAAGCTTGTAAAAATAACTAATTTTTACGAATTAAACGTGGCCATATGTAGGCTATGGTAAGATGACAGAATGGCAATGTGTCCCGCTGTAAACGGCATTTTTGAGAGTTCAATTCTCTCTCTTACTAATCATGTAAAGGCTGGTAGCTTATAGGTAAAGCATGTCGCTCATAACGTCAAAGAAGTTGGTTCAAGTCCATCTCAGCCCAGATGGCGTATTATTTATCTTCATGCGCGTACTGCGTACAATCTATGTTTACATTTAAAGATACCCCAGAGCCATGGCAATTAGGGTTACAGGATGCAGCAAGTCCGGTGATGGAAGAGATAATATTTTTTCATGATCAAATAATGTTTATATTAATTGTAATTATTACGATTGTATTCTGGATGATTGCAAGGGTTTTAACTACAAAACGGTATAATAAATATCTATTTGAAGGGACCTTAATAGAAATCATTTGAACCTTAATCCCTGCGGGTGTGTTAGTGTTTATTGCTTTTCCTTCTTTAAAATTGTTATATTTAATGGATGAGGTCATTGACCCAGCTTTAACAATAAAGGCAATTGGTCATCAATGGTATTGATCCTATGAGTATTCTGACTATGGGGAGGATACAATTGAATTTGACTCATACATGGTTCCTACTTCCGACTTGAACAATGGTGATTTAAGATTATTAGAAGTAGATAATCGAGTAATTGTGCCTATACAAACTCAAGTGCGAGTTTTAGTGACGGGGGCGGATGTTTTACATTCCTTTGCGGTACCTAGTTTATCTGTAAAAATTGACGCTGTGCCAGGGCGTTTAAATCACACAAGTTTTTTTGTTAAAAGACCGGGAGTATTTTATGGTCAATGTTCTGAAATATGCGGGGCGAACCACTCCTTTATGCCTATAGTGGTAGAAGCCGTATCATTAGAAAAATATATTGGCTGAGTGGCCATAGAAACGGCATAGGTCTATTATGCTTAAAATCGCAATCTTTCGATTGCGACGATTACCCATGTTACGGAATAAGTAACAATGGAAGTGGTGTAAAACTCATGTGGAAGAGTAATAAGCTTTTAACTTATAGGGAGCTGGTTCGACTCCAGCTACACCAGAGGTGGATAATTATTAATTTTATTACCTATTTTATATATATATGATGAACGAATGCCACATTTAGATATAGTAGCGTATATGCCACAGTATGCCTGAGCATTAATAATCTTGTCGTTATTATTTTCGTTAATCGTGTTAGAGATATTACCAAGATTACAACAACAGTTAGCGCTGCGGGCACACGCGGAGTCAACAAAAGAGGGGGCATCTGCTGCTGCAACTTTTGAATCAGCAGCGTCAGTTGTAATTTTTAAGTCTATGTTTAGTAATTAAGAGAATGAAGTGATGTTAGCGGCTTATTTTGATCAGTTTAACGTAATAAGATTAATAACAATACAAGCTTCGTTAGGGGATTGATTGGTTACATTTACTAACTCATCTATGATGATGGTGTTAGCTGTAACTGCTGTTTGATTATTGTTAAGAGGAGACAAATTAATACCAAGTAGATGGCAATCGGTGACGGAGCTAATTCACAGCAATATGCGATCGGTAGTCCAAGATAACTTGGGTCAAAAGGGTCAAAAATACTTTCCTTTTATTTTGAGTCTATTTATATTTTTAGCCATGTTAAATATCTTGGGCCTATTTCCCTATGTGTTTACACCAACCGCACATCTAGTAATAACATTTGGGCTGTCCCTATCGATAATAATTGCTGTAGCCATATCAGGGTTTATAGCCTTTAAGTTAAATTTTTTAAGTATTCTAATGCCAGGGGGTGTGCCATTAGTATTGGCCCCGGTTCTTATTATTATTGAGACGCTGAGTTTTATGATTCGGGCCATTTCATTAGGGGTTCGATTAGCAGCGAATATCTCCGCCGGACACTTACTGTTTGCCATATTATCCGGTTTTGCGTTTAATATGATGGTAAACGGGCTTATAGTTTTAAGTCTATTACCTGTATTAATTTTAGTTTTTATAACTTTATTAGAAATAATGGTGGCGGTAATTCAGGCTTATGTATTTTGTCTATTAACGACAATCTATTTAGGGGATACAATTGCGCTTCATTAAAATAAGGATATTCCGCCATTGGGTTAAGTAATCGAAGTAAACGGGAACCAGTCTGTAATGACAGGTAAGAGTTAGATACCTTATATCTTAATCTCTAATGTTTTTACTATGAGATTGCATTTTAGAGGGTAAATAATTGCCTTGGGTTCAACCTAATGGTCGAATAGCAATATAAATTCGTAAACGCATAGCTCAATTGGAAGAGCATTTACCTTCTAAGTAAGAGGTTGTAGGTTCAAGTCCTACTGGGTTTATCAAATATATGGACCTTTAGATTCCATATATTTCTTAGCGAGCAATTAATCAATGACGCAACCAACATATCATCCTTATCATTTAGTAGAGCCGAGCCCGTGGCCGTATATAGGTGCCTGTGGCGCATTCTTTACTACAGTGGGGGGCGTAATGTATTTTCATTATAGCCAGACTTGGGGATTAATTCTTGGATTAATAACAATTACCCTAACAATGGTGATTTGATGGCGTGATGTAATTAGGGAGGCAACTTATCAGGGTCATCATACGCTTAGAGTAAAACAAGGGTTAAAATATGGAATGATTTTGTTTATAGTATCTGAAGTATGTTTATTCTTTTCTTTCTTTTGGGCTTTTTTTCATAGTAGTTTAGTACCAACCATTGAAATAGGAGCTGTTTGACCGCCTAGGGGAATTGAGCCCTTAGACCCTTTTTCAATCCCGCTATTAAACACGGCGATTTTAGTAAGCTCAGGGGCGACAGTAACTTGAGCTCATCATGGAATTATTAGTGGAAAAAGAAAAGAAGCAATTGTAAGTTTGGCTTTAACAGTGACATTAGGGCTAATATTTACTGCCTTACAAGCAATGGAGTATTTTGAGGCTCCATTTACCATTTCGGACTCTGTTTATGGATCGACTTTCTTTATGACAACTGGGGCGCACGGTGCACATGTGTTAATTGGAAGTTCGTTTTTGCTTGTGTGTTTATTTAGATTAATAAATCACCAATTTACAAGGCACCATCATCTGGGGTTTGAGGCGGCGGCCTGATATTGACATTTTGTTGATGTGGTTTGATTGTTTCTTTTTATCTTTATGTATTGGTGAGGTTCATAATCGTTTAATTTGAAGTCGTCACGTGACGACTTCTTTGAACGTCCTTAGCCAATCAAATATATGAAATCCTAGATTCCATATATTTCTTAAAGGTTAGCCAAAAGGTAAGGCTTTAAGTTTTGATCTTAACTAATGCAGGTTCGACTCCTGCACCTTTAGCGAGGGGATCCATATAATTAACTTTATGAGCCTTTTTATGGTAATATGGCTTGAGTTTAGAAGATTAGGTTAATGGAAGACCAATAGCCTTCAAAGTTTTTAGCGTTGGTTCGATTCCAACATCTTCTGCCTCGTCCGAATTTTACGAATTTATTTACCTAATGTCATTTTAGGACAATACAATTAAACAGGGAACGTGGTGAAATTAGGTAGACACGTTTGGTTTAGGGCCAGGTTATTATAGGTTCGAGTCCTATCGTTCTTACTTTGAGGTGACCCTGGCGCGGTTTATAGCCTTATGAACACCAGATATAGACGTCCTTACCGTTGTTACGCAATAAGTAATAAGGGTAAATTTGAGGGGAAATCCAATATATGGAATCTTAGATTCCATATATCAGGCGGATAATTTCTAAAATTATGACCTAGATAGAAAGGCAATTGTATAATTGCCTTTATCTATAATAGCTTAATGGAAAAGCTTTTGGCTGTTAACCGAAATTATATCAGTTCAATTCTGGTTTATAGAGTCTGGTTAAATTAAAACGAAAAAATGACTAAATCTATTAGAAACAAAAATCCCGTTATAGGTATAGTGAATGGGCTGCTTATAGATCTGCCATCTCCATCCAATTTAAGTTATTTTTGAAATTTTGGTTCTTTATTAGGCCTTTGTTTAGGCGTACAGATTATAACAGGTATCTTTTTGGCTATGCACTATTGTCCGGATGTAAATTTAGCTTTTTCTTCCGTAGAGCATATCACTCGTGATGTGAACTTTGGGTTTATATTAAGGTATATACATGCTAATGGGGCTTCTGTGTTTTTTTTATTTGTTTATTTACATATAGGAAGGGGCTTATTTTATGGGAGTTTTAGAAAGTTAATGCCTTGAAATGTTGGAGTAATAATATTTCTATTAATGATATTAACGGCCTTCCTTGGGTATGTGCTGCCCTGAGGGCAGATGTCCTTTTGAGCGGTTACCGTTATAACAAACTTATTATCCGCGGTTCCCTACATAGGGGATGACCTGGTGAGATGGGTATGAGGGGGGTTTAGTGTCTCAAATGCGACTTTAAACCGTTTTTATAGTTTTCATTATTTATTTCCTTTTTTATTGGTGGGCTTGGCCTTTGTACATTTAATAGGGTTGCACGAAGAAGGGTCAGGTAATCCAACAGGGTTAAAATCTGAGGTGGATAAGGTAGCTTTTCATTATTCCTATAGTATCAAGGACCTTTACGGATTCTTGGTATATGCTTTAATTATTTGTGTTTTGGCATTTTTATTTCCATATGCCTTAGGAGAGGCGGAAAATTATAAAGAGGCAAATCCTTTAGTAACACCCGTGCATATAAAACCAGAATGATATTTCCTATTTGCTTATGCGATATTGCGTTCTGTACCAAATAAGTTGGGGGGGGTATTGGCTTTGGTATCTAGTATAGTGGTATTAATGCTTTTACCTTATTTGGCCAAATTTAGAGGGTTTGGTTTTTGACGTTTAGGTGAGATATTCTTTTGATTCTTCGTAGGGGATTTTTTTCTTTTAACTTGATTAGGAGGTTTGCCGCCTGAAGAGCCGTATTTGTTCATAAGTCAAATAGCGTCGGTTTTTTATTTTGTCTATTTCTTAATCCTATTACCCTTAGAGGCCTATATGGGGCGATGGGCGTTAAAAGACGGACGGAAGGTCATTTAATTACGAAGAATACCCTGTCCGAAGCTAAGCTTCGGGCAAAAATGCTTCAATATAGTCTCTGTAGCTCAATTGGTAGAGCATTTACCTTGTAAGTAAGAGGTTGTAGGTTCAAGTCCTACAGGGGGCATAATTAAACTGTTTACGATATAATAGGAACGAACTAAAATTCGTAAATGGATTTGATGGGTGCTTAGTAAAGAGAACAAAATGTTTAATGGCAAATGAAATTTTAACTGGGGCAAAGTGTGTAGGTGCAGGAGCCGCTTCAATAGGAGTAGCAGGTAGTGGGGCCGGTATAGGTACTGTTTTTGGAAATTTAATAATAGGGTACGCTAGAAACCCCTCTTTAAAACAACAATTATTCACATACGCAATTCTTGGTTTTGCGATCTCGGAGGCTATGGGGTTATTCTGTTTAATGATTGCATTCCTAATATTATTTGGACTTTAATCAAGCTCCAGCAAGGGGCTAGCCGCCCTTGGACGAGATGGCTGACTGTGGAAAGAGCGACGGCTTGCTAAGCAGTAAAATGCGGGTTCAACTCCCGTTCTCGTCGTTAGGTAACCAGGGGGTATATCAATTTGGTAGATTATCCGCTTTGGGCGTGGTTGGTTGTGGGTTCAAGCCCCATCTCCCTGAGATGATTTTAGAATTAGTATTTCTAACCCCTTTGATAGGGATATTTTTTATTTTGATAACCCCTAGGGATAATACGGCACGTTTATGAAAAAGAGCATTAGATTGGTCCTTATTAACATTAACAATAACAATCCTTTTATGGGCTTCATTTGATGGGGAGGGGACCCTTCAAGGAATGATGAAGTTTAAGTGAATTTCAAGCATTGAGCCAATATTTGGGGCTGCGCCCTTAGCTATAGACGGAATTTCTCTATTTTTCATAATATTAACTGCTTTTCTGACTCCTATCTGTATTTTGATAAGTTGAAATTCGATTAGATTTTTGATTAAAGAGTTTTTGTTATGTTTATTATCTATGGAAGTATTATTAATCGGTGTGTTTTCAATTTTTGATATAATTGGGTTTTATATATTATTTGAGGGGGTATTAATTCCAATGTTTTTAATAATAGGTATCTGAGGTTCTAGAGAAGAAAAAATACAAGCAGCTTATTATTTCTTTTTTTATACCTTTATTGGTTCTGTTTTTATGTTGTTGGCCATATTTACATTATATAGTCATGCGGGTACGACAGATTATCAGGCTCTATGTGGTTTAACCTTTGAAAAGGAGTTGCAATATTTTATTTTTTTAGGTTTTTTTTTAAGTTTAGCTATAAAAATACCAAAGATGCCCTTTCATATATGATTACCTCAGGCTCATGTAGAAGCCCCAGTGGCGGGTTCTGTTATTTTGGCGGGGGTATTATTGAAACTAGGGGGGTACGGATTTATTAGATTTTCCTGACCGTTGTTGCCAGATGCGTCCGAGTATTTTGCTCCTTTGATTCAAACTTTAAGTTTATTGGCTGTTATATATGGGAGCTTAACTACCTGTAGGCAGGTTGACCTAAAGCGTATAATAGCTTATTCCTCTGTAGCTCATATGGGATTAGTGACCTTAGGTTTATTCAGCCATACAGCACAGGGTTTAGTGGGGGCAGTATTTTTGATGTTAGGTCATGGTTTAGTAAGTTCCGCCTTATTCATTGGGGTGACCTTATTATATGAGCGCTTTCATACTCGTTTAGTAAAGTATTATCGTGGGGTAGCTGTAACGATGCCTCTTTTTGCTATGTTACTATTAATTTTAGTTTTAGCAAATGCGTCTATACCTTTAAGTAGTAACTTTGTAGGAGAGTTCCTTTCTCTATTGGCTGCATTTGAGTATAGTATGATTGAGGGTGTGTTGGCTTCCTTAGGGGTGGTTTTATCCGCGGGTTACTCTATCTATTTATACAACAGGGTGTGCTTCGGGGCGCCTTCAAAATATCTTTACTTTTTTAGAGATTTAAATAGGCGTGAATTTTATACTTTAGTGCCGCTGGTTTTATTAATTTTTTTAATGGGGGTTTTCCCTTTTTCCGTGATAGATGTTGTAAAGGGTTCAATTATATATCAAGAGTGGGTATCAGTTTAAAATTTAATCCCTTTAAGAAGCCTTCGGTTGGAAAAAGCCTCGGGCTTCTTTAATATATATAGAATCTAACATAAGATTCTATATATATGAATAAAAATCGTCCATAAATTACAAATGGGAGAGGCTTATGGGAATAGCTAAGTGGTAGAGCGGGGGTTTGTGGAGCCCAAGGTCAAGAGTTCAAATCTCTTTTCTCATAATAGCATAAGGTAATAATATATTGAATAATGGCTCCTATGGTCAAGGTGGTAAAGACATTAGGTTTTCAACTTAGAGACAAGAGTTCAACCCTCTTTGGGAGTGATGGAAGGTTTATTTTATCTGTTTGCATTTGGTGTAATCTTATCGGGTATAATGGTGATATCTGCGTTAAACCCTGTGCACTCTGTATTTTGACTTATTGTGGCCTTCACTAGTGCTGCGATGCTCTTTATTTTATTGGAAGTGGATTTTATAGCGTTTATCTTTTTAATAGTGTATGTTGGGGCAATAGCTATATTATTCTTATTTGTAATTATGATGTTAAATCTGACGGATTTAGGAAACAACCCTCAAGATATGTCTAATTATATGCCAACCGGGTTTATAATAGGGGTAGTGGTAATCTTAGAGGTGTTAATTTTTTCCAGTTGAAAATCAAATAGTCTTTTTGCGGGGCCCGCTAATTTGAGGTGAGATTTTTTTGAAAAAACATCAAATATTGAGGTATTAGGTAGTGTTTTGTATACCGATTACTATTATTTATTTATTTTAGCCAGTTTTATTTTATTGAGCGCCATGATAGGGGCCATTGTGTTAACTCAGGCAAAAAGCGCAGGTGTTAAGAGACAAGATCCCTTTGCTCAAGTTAGTCGAAATTCGTAAATTATAACCACGATTCCTTAGATATATATGGAGTCTAAGATTTCATATATATGATTCATCCGTGGTATGAACAGGGTTAGAGTTTGTGAGGTAAAATTCCCGGTTGTCATCTGGGCGTAATGGGTTCGACTCCCATTGACCCCGCAATGAGTCAAGAGTTTATAGGGGTATTTATGTTAATTCTGCTTAGTATCATCCTTTCTACGATCATATCGGGCGCTTCCTATATAGTAGGAGTAAAGCTTCCAGACAGTGAGAAAGTGTCTGTATATGAGTGCGGGTTTGATCCGTTTGGTTCCTCTAGAGTTCCATTTTCAGTAAAGTTTTTTTTAGTAGGCATTCTTTTTCTGATCTTTGATTTAGAAATTTCTTTTTTATTTCCCTGGTGTGTGGTATACAACCAAATAGGTTTATTTGGTTTTTGGACTATGTATGTATTTTTAGTAATTTTAACAGTTGGCCTAGTATACGAGTGGGCAAAAGGGGGATTAGAATGAGAATAAATATGTAATCTAATAATAGATATCATATTTGCAACAAAATGCATAAGTTTTAGATCGTTCCGCAATCTATTATGGTTGCGACGATCCAGGAATATACATATTTTGTGATATTGAGTTAAGAAACTTCTTAACTCAAGGTTAAAAGGAGAATAATTTCTAAAAAATATATATGGAATCTAATATTCCGTATATTGGATTTGCCTAATGAACGTGTGTCTGTAATTTAAAGGGAAAATATCTGTCTTCGGAATAGAAAATAAGGGTTCGACCCCCTTTAGGCACTATGTACTATGAATATTTAACGGTGGGAGTTATATTATTTATCTTTGGGGTTTTAGGTATTGTATTAAATAGAAGCAATCTTATAATAATGTTAATGTCAATAGAGTTGATGTTATTGGCTATTGCTTTTTTATTTTTAATAAATTCTGTTGTAATAGACAATTTAATTGGTGAGGTCTTTACCCTAATGGTCTTAACAGTAGCCGCGGCAGAATCTGCCATTGGACTGGCAATCCTAGTGGCTTATTATCGTGTAAGAGGCACAATTGCAGTAAAATCTTTAAACCTTCTAAGAGGTTAAGGCCTCCGCGATAGAATAGATGATATTGAGTTAACAAGCCGAAGCTCCTTAACTCGGGGGAAAATTACGAGTGAATTTATGAGTATGTATTTAAGCCGTTGATTGTTTTCAACAAATCACAAAGACATTGGAACTCTTTATTTATTGTTTGGGGCCTTTGCCGGAATGATTGGGACCGCTTTTAGCATGTTAATAAGATTAGAGCTATCTGCACCTGGTTCAATGCTTGGCGATGATCATTTATATAACGTGATAGTAACTGCTCACGCCTTTGTAATGATTTTCTTTTTGGTAATGCCCGTGTTGATTGGGGGTTTCGGAAATTGATTTGTTCCTTTATATATAGGTGCGCCGGACATGGCTTTTCCTAGATTGAATAATCTTAGCTTTTGATTATTGCCACCTGCTTTAACTTTATTATTGGGCTCAGCGTTTGTCGAACAAGGGGCCGGAACAGGTTGAACTGTTTATCCTCCTTTATCAAGTATACAAGCTCACTCTGGGGGATCGGTAGATATGGTAATCTTTAGTCTTCATTTAGCCGGGATATCTTCAATATTGGGGGCTATGAATTTCATTACAACCATTATAAATATGAGAGCACCTGGGATTACAATGGACCGAATGCCTTTATTTGTGTGATCTGTTTTAGTAACTGCCATTTTATTATTGTTATCTTTACCGGTATTGGCCGGTGCTATAACAATGCTCTTGACTGATCGAAACTTTAATACCGCGTTCTTTGATCCCGCGGGGGGAGGCGATCCAATTTTATATCAACATCTTTTCTGGTTTTTTGGTCATCCAGAAGTTTACATATTGATTTTACCTGGTTTTGGTATAATTTCTCAGGTGATCCCAACATTTTCTGCTAAAAAACAAATCTTTGGTTATCTTGGTATGGTTTATGCGATGGTATCAATAGGTGTATTAGGGTTCATTGTATGAGCTCATCACATGTTCACAGTAGGGATGGATGTAGACACTAGAGCCTATTTCACTGCGGCAACAATGATTATTGCAGTTCCTACGGGAATCAAAATCTTCAGTTGAGTAGCCACTATGTTTGGAGGTTCACTACGATTAGACACTCCTATGCTTTGGGCCATTGGGTTTGTATTTTTATTTACAGTAGGTGGTTTAACAGGTGTTGTTTTAGCAAACAGCTCCTTAGATATTGTTTTACATGATACATATTATGTGGTAGCACACTTCCATTATGTTTTATCGATGGGTGCTGTTTTCTCTTTGTTTGCTGGTTTCTATTATTGATTTGGAAAAATCACAGGGTATAGCTATAATGAGGTTTATGGAAAAATTCATTTTTGAGTAATGTTTATTGGTGTGAATTTAACCTTTTTCCCTCAGCACTTCCTAGGATTAGCCGGTTTACCTAGACGATATTCAGACTTCCATGACAGCTTTGCGGGATGAAATCAAATTAGCTCAATAGGGTCAATGATTTCGATTGTAGGGGTTGTATGATTTATTTATATAATATACGACGCCTTTGTTAAAGAAATAAAATTTGAGGGATGAACTGAGGATAGTGGTCATTATCCATCTTTAGAGTGGGCACAACAGTCACCTCCAGCTCATCATACTTATAATGAATTACCTTTTGTCATACAAGGGCAAAGCCCTCGTTCGTAAAACAAGTGGATTTATAATTAAATAGTCGCAATCTTATAAGGTTGCGACGGTTTAGTTATTAGTTTTTATTTCCTATTATTGTATGTAGATTAATGGGAGGGTGACAGAGTGGTTTAATGTGTTTGTCTTGAAAACAATTGCTGCTGTAGCACATGGGTTCGAATCCCATCCCTTTCAAATAATATACTCTCGTAATCTTAAGTTAAGAAGTATCAGTGGGCGTTATAGCATAAGGCTTTGCAGTAGTTTGCAAAACTATAGGGTATAGGTTCAATTCCTATTGGCGCTTGATGGTAATAATAATTATAAAAATATTGACAATTTTAGTGCCTTTACTTATCTCAATAGCCTATTTAACATTAGCGGAGCGAAAAGTATTAGGTTATATTCAATGTAGGAAGGGGCCGAACGTGGTAGGAGTATTTGGTTTATTGCAGCCCTTTGCGGACGCGTTGAAATTATTCACTAAGGAGATAATTATACCTAACCATGCGAACCTTTTTATATATATATTAGCTCCTGTTTTGTCGTTAACCTTAGCATTTATAGCCTGAGGGGTAATACCCTATAGCGAAGGGGTTGTGCTGGGAGATTTAGGAATAGGGGTTCTTTATTTGTTTGCCGTTTCTTCTATTAGTGTTTATGCAATATTAATGTCGGGCTGAGGCAGCAATTCAAAGTATGCCTTCTTAGGGGCAATTCGGGCAGCCGCTCAAATGATAAGTTATGAGGTATCTATAGGGCTAATAATAATTTCTGTTGTTTTATGTGTCGGTTCTTTAAATTTAAGCCAAATTGTTATAACTCAGGCAACGGTATGGTTTATTTTACCTTTATTTCCCATTGCCCTTATGTTCTTTGTGTCCGCTTTGGCTGAAACAAACAGGGTGCCCTTTGATTTAACAGAAGGCGAATCCGAACTAGTGTCGGGGTTTAATGTTGAGTATTCAAGTATGTCTTTTGCTTTATTTTTTTTAGCAGAGTATTGCCATATAATCTTGATGTCAACCTTTGGGGTTCTTTTATTTCTTGGTGGATGATTGTGCCCTTTTGAGGGTTATTTTCAATATAGCTTGTTTAACGTAAGTTGAGGACATTATTGATGATTAGGCGGGAAAGTTGCTTTTCTCATTTTTTTGTTTATTTGAATAAGAGGAACTTATCCCCGAATAAGGTATGATCAGTTAATGGCTTTATTGTGAAAATCTTATTTACCTTTAAGTTTGGCCTTTGTGGTGTTAGTGTCAGGGCTTCTAATAGGGTTTGATATTTTACCGCCCTTTGGTTTATAATGAGAAATCGTATAGAAGCCTTTGGCTTCGTCGTTAGCTACCGTGGTGAAATTGGAAGACACACTAGACTTAAAATCTGGAGGCATTGTGGCCATATGAGTTCAAGTCTCATCGGTGGTATATTCTGTCATATTGGGTTAAGAAGTCTCTAAACTCAAGGTCGGTATGTAGCTTAATTTGGTGGAGCGTGGTTTTGATAAGACTGAGGCTGTTGGTTCAATTCCAACTTTACCGATAAAGGTTCGTAAGGTAGACTAAGGGTTAGTCACCAGACTCATTATCTGGGAATGTAGGTTCGAGTCCTACCTTTACAGAAGAATAAGGGAGGGAAATTACTAATCGATTAATCGTCCATGACGGTTAGATAGATAGGTTATATGGTATCTAATTTTAAAAACTTTATTCGCAAAATGAGTTCATGGTTACAATGTTTTCTGAGTTGTTATTAAGTTTAGTCATATTGAGTTTAGTTCTTTATGGAATAAATTTATCTACATTTAAATTATCGGTGGGGGCTTTATTTATAATCTGTGCGATTATCGCTCAACTATGGCCGGATGTGCTTTACACCAGCGATACCTTAATGTGGGGTACGGGGGGTTTATTGATAACAAATAGTTGGGTTGTTATATCAAAGTTAATTATTATAATGGGGTCGGTTTCATTGTTACTAATGTATGGTTCGGGCGCCCCGGATAGGCAAAGGGAGGTTTCTAGTAATGATAAAGTTATTACTCTAAATTTAGATTTATTGAAGCCTTGAGGAAAAGGCGATCCTAGCATCGTGTATTCAAGAGATATCGAAATTGAAGGTATTACGAGACAATGAGTGGTTTTGATGCTAATTGTTGTTTTAAGTTCGTTATTATTAGTGTCCTCAGTAAATTGGCTTTCAATCTATTTAGCAATCGAATTACAAACCTTAACCTTGTTTATCTTAGTGGCCATAAAAAGGGAGAGTGCCTATAGTACTGAAGGGGGCCTGAAGTATTTTGTTTTAGGTGCCGTTTCTTCAGGATTATTGTTATTTGGTTGTGCTTTATTATACGGGCTGTCAGGGCAGACCAGTGTTCAAGGGTTAAATTCGTGTTTAGCTGCGGATGTAGGCAAGATATTGATAACAGTGTCCTTATTATTTAAGTTATCAGTGGCTCCTTTTCATATGTGGGCTCCGGATGTTTATGATGGTAGTGCAACGATAATTGCAGCCACATTAGCGACTATATCCAAGGTAGCTGTTTTTTCTGTCTTAGTACAAATAGGTCCTGTTATTAATGTGGTTTTAGTTTGTGCTATTTTTTCTATAATATGTGGTTCGATAGGCGCATTAAATCAAACCAAAATCAAGCGGTTATTAGCCTACAGTGGAATAGGGCACATGGGGTTTGTGCTCTTCGGAGTAGCGATAGGCTCTCTTGAAAGCATTCAGGCAAGTTTGATATATATGATTATATACGTAATAATGACTATTTGTAGTTTTTCAATAATATTATCTTTAAATTTAACTAAAAATCTTATAGTGGAGGTAAGCGGAATATCTAGAGAAAACCCTGTGCTTGCGTTAACTTTGGCTTTGAGCTTTTTATCTATTGCGGGAATCCCGCCCCTAGCTGGCTTTCTAAGTAAATGGCTAATACTATTGGCAGGGATCTCGGGGGGTTATTATTTAATTTGTGTGTTAATAGTGTTAAGCTCAGTAATTGCGGGGGTGTATTATGTGAGACTGGTGCAGATAATATATTTTCCCTTAGGGTCAAGAGAATATTCGATGTTAGTCTGGCAGAAGGTTTTAAAAAAAGAAAAAAGAGTAGACTTTAGCAAGTCCATAATAATTGGGGCAACCCTTTTTATTATTCTGTTTTTAATCATTAACCCTAGTTTTTTATTACAACTAACTCTTGATGCTACGATAAGCTTATATGTTTAGTTTGTCATATAGAGTTAAGAGGCCAAAGCTTCTTAACTCAAGGCTTAAAGCGAATCAATGTATATATTAGTATTGTTTTTGCCTTTGTTAAGTGCGATAATCTCAGGTTTATTTGGAAGGAAAATAGGGACCAAAGGGGCTGGGATATTAACTTCAAGTTGTATAGTTATTAGTGCACTTGTGAGTTGTTGTATATTTTATGAAACAGTTTTAAATAACTCCGCTGCGTATGTAAAATTATGAAGGTGATTTGATTCAGAGTTGTTTACAGCATATTTTGGGCTGCAATTCGATAGTCTAACAGCGACAATGTTAATTGTGGTTACAAGCGTGTCTGCGCTCGTTCATATCTATTCAACAGGCTATATGTTGGGGGATCCCCACATACCTCGATTTATGTCTTATCTGTCTTTATTCACCTTTTTAATGATTGTTTTAGTAACAAGTGAAAATTATGTGCAATTGTTTATTGGTTGAGAGGGTGTAGGCTTGTGTTCGTATCTTTTAATTAATTTTTGGTTAACCAGAATAAAAGCGAATAAAGCAGCAATGAAGGCAATGTTAATAAATAGAGTAGGGGACATAGGGCTAATATTAGCTATGATAAAAATTCTTGCTGAATTTGGGGCTTTAGATTTTTCTACTATATATAGTATTATGAGTTTAAATGAGTGGGGGGATGTTTACTCAAGCTCGGTTGGAGTTAATAAAGATAGTTTAACAATAATCTGTTTATTATTGTTTTTAGGTGCTGTGGGTAAATCTGCTCAATTAGGATTACATACCTGACTACCTGATGCCATGGAGGGGCCAACGCCGGTTTCGGCATTAATTCACGCTGCGACTATGGTTACTGCTGGGGTTTTTTTAATAATTAGGTCGGGTCCACTTTTTGAAGGATCTCCTTTTGCATTAACTGTGGTTACAATCTTGGGGGCTCTAACAGCCTTCTTTGCGGCAACTACTGGTGTTGTTCAAAACGATTTAAAAAAGGTAATAGCTTATTCAACCTGTAGTCAATTAGGTTATATGGTGATGGTTTGTGGTTTATCTAATTATTCCACTAGCTTGTTTCATTTAATGAACCATGCCTTCTTTAAAGCTTTATTATTCTTAAGCGCGGGCTCTGTCATTCACGCTGTAAGTGACGAGCAGGATATGAGGAAGATGGGGGGTTTGTTAAAATCGATACCTTTTACTTACACTATGATTTTAATAGGTTCATTATCATTAATGGGGTTCCCTTATTTAACCGGGTTTTATTCAAAAGATTTAATATTGGAGTTAACTTACGATAAATATTACATAGCCTTTGCTTATTGATTGGGGAGCCTTTCTGCTTTATTGACCGCGTTTTATTCAATGAGGCTAATCTATTTAACATTTGTGACGGATTCAAATTTAAAAAAAGAGGTTTTGACGAAAGTTCACGAGTCGGCCTGAAATATAACTTTACCTTTATTTTTATTGGCGCTTGGAAGTATTTTTGTGGGGTATTTAGGAAAGGAGGTGGTTATATCTAATGTAATTCCGCCAATCATATCTAATTCGGTCAAAATGGTACCTTTAATATTAAGTTTGTTGGGGGCTTTATTGGCCTTTGTAATCTATGATCGTGTAACTCGGGGCAGGGTTGTGCGTGTAAACTCAGTAATTAACGTGCGTTCGAGTTTATATACGAATGAAATTCGTGGAGATGATGAAAAGTCTAAAGGGGCATGGTTATTTCATATTGTATACACCTTCTTTAATTCTGCATGGCAGTTTAATTACGTAATTAATCATTTTATTGTAAGTAATGTATGAAAGTTTGGTCACTTAGTAACGTATAGAATTATAGACCGAGGAATATTGGAAACAATAGGGCCGAGTGGAATCTCAAAAGTTTTAATAAGCTTAACTCAAACGATTAGTAACTATCAATCGGGTATGGTATTTAATTATGCTTTAATTATGATCATTTTTACAACTTTCTTTATATCGGGGGCTTCATTACTTTAAAAGGTAAATAATTTTAAGAAACTTTATATATATATATGGAATATTAGATTCCATATATATATGATTTACCTTATGTACGTGCGGTGTATAAGGGGTTTTAGCTCAACGGGTAGAGCGTAGGCTTTGCAAGTCTAAGGTAGCGGGTTCGAGACCAGTAAACTCCAATACGTTTACGAACTTAAGTCGCAATAAGATTACGACGGTCTAATGTATATAATGATATAGTTTAAGGGTAAAACAATTATCTCATGTGTAATAAGATAGAGGTTCAAATCCTCTTTTCATTACGATTGTGACGATTATATAATAAGAAGTAAAATAATCCTTTATAATAAACTTAAAATATATTAAGTCATATTGAGTTAAGAAGTATCTTAACTCAAGGTAATTGCTCAGATAGCTTAATAGGTAGAGCAAAACACTGAAAATGTTTGGGTTGTTGGTTCAAATCCGATTTTGGGCAATTCCTTTGATTTTGGGGAAGATATAAAGCGAGCAACACTTCTCATACATGCTAGGAAGACAGATGCATGCAAGACGTGCAAATGCTCCGTACGGGTGAGTAATGCTTTGGAGTTAATCATCCTAAGGACCATATCCTTAACTGATGAGCCAAAGTCGTATTAGGTGAAGATACCCTCTTACCAAAGATGCGTAGCTGAAAAGCCACACTTCCACTGAAACAAGGGGGAGACTCGGAATTAGAGGCAGCAGTAGAGAATCTTGTGCAATGTATGAAAGTATGACACAGAGATGTTGCAAAAGAAGACCGTCAAATATACGTGCCAGCAGACGCGGTTATACGTAAGGTCTAAGTTTTTATCCGAAAAGGCGTAAAAAGTGTGTCGGCGATTATTGTTAGGGTTTTAGGGAGCAAATGGAATTTTTATGTAGCGGTAGAATGCTTTCATATAAATTAGAACACCGTAGGCGAAAGCAGCTTGCTATCAACAACCGACGCGGAAACACGAAAGTAAGGGGAGCAAATAGGATTAGATACCCTAGTAGTCCTTACTGTAAATTATGAAGATAAGATCCCCTCAATCCAGGGTGGTCAAGCAAAACTTAAGATAATTCTGCCTGAAGAGTACGATCGCAAGATTAAAATTCAAAAAATTTGGCGGTTCACTAATCCAATTAGAGGAGCGTGTGGTTTTATTCGATAGTCCGCGATTAACCTTACCGAAATTAGAATCCAAACAGGTATTGCATGGTCGTCGTCAGTTTGTGTTGTGAAAGGAATGGAACGAACTTAACCCTTAGTTTAAATTAATAGATCCCTTATGATTTAGGCTAAAGGATGACGTCAGGTCCTTATGATCCATATGTTTTGGGCCATACATGCGCTACAATCTTATACACAAAAGGATTTTAAACCCTTTAAAGTAAAAGCTCGGAAAATCCCTTGAAATAAGGGGTATGAAGTTGGATTTAATAGTAATCAGAAAGTAGAGCGTTCTGGTGAATATGGCTCTAGTGTTCGTACAAATCGCCCGTCATCTCTACCAAGTAAAGAATCCTAAAGTGTTAAGCTCATAAAGTTTAAATAAAACCTCTAATATGAATGCTTCGTTTTGAAGATAATATATGGAATCTCAGATTCCATTTATCTCTTAAGGCCAAATGTTTAAACCTGTGACCTAACATCACGGAGGGTTTATAAGGTTGAGAAAGTCGTAACACAGTGGGGGTATTGGAAAATGCCCCCGGATTAATATATGCACATATAATTTATCGGGTAAAATAAGTGACTTCCAATCATTATAGGCGGGTTCAAGTCCTGCTATGTGCATTTTTGGTGTTTAACTCAGTTGGTAGAGTGTTGTATTTACGCTACAAAGGTCAAAAGTTCGAGTCCTTTAACACCAATCAAATATATGGAGTTTAAGATTCCATATATCTATCGGGTTGATGATTTCTTAAATTATTAACTTTTTTTATATATATGATGAACGATTGTAAAGGTTAGTATAAATAAATAACAAATGAATGACTAGGATGTTATAATGAGGACGTTATTAAAATACGAAAAGCTGGTGAAGAAAAAATGAAGCCAGAGTTCCTATCGAAAACGCTATTATAAATAAAAATTTCAGGAACTGAAACATCTCAGTACTAGAGAGGAAATAAATCAAGCGAGATTCCGTCAGTAGTGGTGAGCGAAGGCGGAGAAGATCTAAGTGAGCCTTAGTCGCAATTAAATTGCGACGGTTTACCAGGTTATTCATAATAATCGAACCCATAGAGGTTAACAGTCCCGTAGATTGTTATGATTAAAATGCATGATTTGAGTAGAATCATTTGAAGACAGGTGGTCCATACATCTAAAACTAAATCTTATAACATACCGATAGTGTACGAGTACTGTGAAGGAAAGTTGAAAGAGATAATATATACTTAAATGAAATAGATTCTGAAATTTGTTATTTACAAGCAGACGAAATTCGTCGTACCTTTTGCATAATGGGTTCGTGAGAAAAATATTTGGCAAACTTAAGTATATAAACGCAGGTGAAGTGAAAATGAGTTTTAATATTAAGAGCTTTAGTCAAATAGAGCCCGAAACCTAGTGAGCTAACCATGGGCAGTTTGAAGCGTCTCTAATAGGAAGTGGAGGAACGAACTGGTGATTGTGGCAAAAATCTCAGATGATCTGTGGTTAGGGGTAAAAAGCCAATCGAACTAGGAAATAGCTGGTTTTCTGCGAAAGCTATTTAAGTAGTGCGTCATCTAACTATTCTTACAGAGTAAAGCACTGAATGGAGACATCTATAGGGTGTATTCAACCAAACTATGAAAGTGTAAGAAGAAAGATGATAGACAGACAGCGGGCGAGAAGGTCCCTTGTCAAAAAGGAAACAACCTAGACCAGAAGTTAAGGTCATAAAAATTTACTAAGTGTAAAAGGAGCCTATACATCGAGACAACAAGAAAGTGGGCTTGGAGCCAGCCATCTTTGAAAGATTACGTAACAGTTCACTTGATAAATTTATGGGTTTCTAAAATTTTGGTGGCTTAAGTTTATTTTAAGATAACCGAGACTCTGGATAAATGGTAGCAGAACGTTCTGTAATTTATAAATTACGAAAGTTTATCAGAAGTGATAATGCGAGCATGAGTAAACAACAGTGTGAGAATCACTGTCATAGCCCTAGGTTTCCAATAGTAGAGATTATCATGATTGGGTTATACAGCCCCTAAGAGTATATCAATGGGAAAAAATTAATAAGTGAAAAGTTTAATTTAATAAGCTGTACTTAAACTAACACAAGTGGGCGTAAAGTGATGGTATAATTTATCTTAAGGAACTCGGCAAAATGACCCTGTAAGATAGCGAGAAGGGGTGCCTAATCGGCGCAATCCTTTTATTGCGCCGATTAGGCTTCAGAAAAGAGGGGGTGTCGACTGTTTACCAAAAACATAGCTTCCACCAAAGGCCTGTGAGGCTGAAGCATTGGAGGTGAGGCCTGCCCAGTGGTTGTATCTCAACCCATGTTATTAATGAAGTAACATGATTAAGGACAATTAAATGGCCGCGGTAAATCTGACCGTGATAATGTAGCGCAATCAATAGCCAATTAATTGTTGGCAAGTATGAATGGCGTAACGAATGCCCCACTGTCTCAAGATAAAAACCAATGAAATTGAAATCGTGGTGAAGATGCCACGTGCAAATTGTAAGACGAGAAGACCCCATTGAGCTTTACTGGAGGCTTATATTGTTTTTTTCAAATTAATGTGTAGATTATGTGGGTATATTATGAA